TTTGATATAAATAATATTAGTTTGATATAAATAATATTAGATATAAATAATACTAAAAAAAAAATACAGATTCAGGCCATCATTAATTATTTGCGATTAATTATTTGAGATAGTATTTTAGTACACATACATATGTATATAAAGTTAGCCTTTCTAAAGTTTAGACGAAAAGATTTTACTAATGCACAGCAAAGTAGTCAACTCCATTTGTTAGAACAGCTTCCGTTGAGTCTCTGCACCTATCCTTTTTTTTTATTCCGTCTTTATGTATGAACCTTGTTTTGTTTTTGGAAAACAGGATTTGGCTCAGGATTGCCCATTTTAAATTCCAGGGTTTCTCTGAATTTGAAAGTTATCACTTAGTAAGTTTCCATACTAAGGCTCAATCCAATTAAGTCCGTAGCGTCTACCAATTTCGCCATATCCCCCCCTTTTTATATTAAGATCGATCTTATTATGCTGCTATTCTTTTTTTTCTTTCATTTATAATCTATCGGAACTGTAGAAGTTATTAAAAAAAAAAAGAATTCCTATAAAAGTCTTTCTATTTGTATTTGATTTCTTGTCTATTTTCTTTCATCTCGATCGGAGACTCCTATTTGGTCTAATCCGAAATGATTCTAGCATTTCTGTATCCGCAATTCAATATAGATATATACCACATTTATTATATATGCCTCTTCCCCTCTCGTTTTTCTCATGCAATTTGAGATACTCGAACGGTCGATTCTTTTCTTTTTTGTTTTGCTATTCTATATTAATTATGTATATTAATTTTGAATAACTAAGAATAAAAAAAACTAACTACGATTCGAGTAGTTTACTAAATTCCCGCGCATGTACAATTTCGGTTGTTATTCTTATGTAGGCCCGCTTAGCTCAGAGGTTAGAGCATCGCATTTGTAATGCGATGGTCATCGGTTCGACTCCGATAGCTGGCTTTTCATTATTTGTTTGATTTTTTTTTTTACTTGATTGATAATGTTTTTTTGACATCAAAGAATATTGAAAAAGCTTCTTCCCCTTTTTTCTAAGAATCGCCGATTCTATTATTATGATTATGTGGGAGAAATTTTCCATTATGAATAGAAAAGTTAAAGCTCTCCAGAAAAACATTATTATTGTATATACAATAAAATAAAGTCTGGGAGAGAATCCATCTCATTAGTCTTTGTAGTATAATATTTCATGCCCCCCATTTATCATATTTATCCTTTAGTTCAGTTTTAATATGAAATTTCAATAAAATAAGGGAAATAAGGAGTTTTTATGTCACGTTACCGAGGGCCTCGTTTCAAAAAAATACGCCGTCTGGGGGCTTTGCCAGGACTAACTCGTAAAAGGCCTAGAGCCGTAAGCGATCTTAGAAATCAATCGCGTTCCGGTAAAAAATCTCAATATCGTATTCGTTTAGAAGAAAAACAAAAATTGCGTTTTCATTATGGTCTTACAGAACGACAATTACTTAAATACGTTTGTATCGCCGCAAAAGCAAAAGGGGCAACGGGTCAGGTTTTACTACAATTAATCGAAATGCGTTTGGATAACATCCTTTTTCGATTAGGTATGGCGTCAACTATTCCTCGAGCCCGCCAATTAGTTAACCATAGACATATTTTAGTTAATGGTCGTATAGTAGATATACCAAGTTATCGCTGCAAACCTCGAGATATTATTACAGTGAAGGATGAACAAAAATCTAGAGCTATGATTCAAAACCATCTTGATTCATCCGCCCAGGAGGAATTGCCAAAACATTTGACTTTTCAACCATTCCAACACAAAGGATTGGTCAATCAAATAATAGATAGTAAATGGATTGGCTTGAAAATAAATGAATTATTAGTCGTAGAATATTATTCTCGTCAGACTTAAACCTAACTAAAATAATAAATAATCTAAAATAATAAAATAATAAAATAAAGGTTCGGACAATTTTGCCCCCTGGTTCTTAAGTAAATATTAAGCGTGGGGGGGGGGCCTTTCTCCCATTCATATATCATATTAGGGGTAGAGATATTTTTATCCTTTGACCACCCTTTACAGTATTTTTTGTACCGCAGAAATGAGGAATACAGGCTTTATTTATAGGAAAGGTGGGAATAAAGGTATCCATTCTTATGTGATTTGATATATTTCAGTCAGTAACATTGATAAATTAGATGAAGGTACGGAAAGAGAGGGATTCGAACCCTCGGTAAACAAAAAAAGCCTACATAGCAGTTCCAATGCTACGCCTTGAACCACTCGGCCATCTTTCCTACATAACGATTCTGGACCAGAAACCGAGTAAATCGCGAGTCATTCATATTACATTATTGGACAGGTGCGGTATGTACAATCTAATTTTAACTATAACTAAAAAAACGAAAAAAAAAAAGAGAAACCGCCCGTTCGAGTCCTCCCTATCCATTGATTTAAGCCGGTCTAGTTATCAGAAAGGGATGCGCGCGCTGTCTACGAATATATCTTTATTGTTTTTAACAAATTTAACAAAGAATTTTTCAAAAAAAAATTCTCTTTATTCCCCAGCGACTTTTAACTTTTATTTGATTAAAATTCAAAGTTTTCTATTTTTATAGTTAGTTTCTATTTTTTTTTTCTGAGTCAAGTCTCTTTTTATGTTATTTTGTACTGTACAATTCCTTTTTTTGTGGGGTCGTTTTCTCACGAGAGGTAATAAAAATAAATTATAAAATGGATTGAGTGCTACCTATGCCTAGATCCCGGATAACTGGAAATTTTATTGATAAGACCTTTTCAATTGTAGCCAATATCTTATTACGAATAATTCCGACAACTTCAGGAGAAAAAGAGGCATTTACCTATTACCGAGATGGTGTGATTTGATTTTTTATTTTTTTTTACTTAACTTACCACTATCAAGCCTGAGGAAAAAAAAGATTAGTCGGGATAGAAAGATTTGAAATAACTCTACGCCTGGTGAAGGTGAAGTTTATAAATAAAACAATTCCTTCTGTTGTGTATTCCCGATTAATGCAGCCTCAGATGCTTCAATTGTCGATTCTAGCATTGAGCGAAAGGTTGAACCTAGAACTATGGTTCTGTATTGCAGGTTAACCCAATTCCACTAGTACCATATAAATAGGCAGCATAGAGGAAGAAGCACTACGTCTAGGAATCAACAACACGAAAACTTTGTTATAAATTATCCCTTTTCTTTATTGGGATCAAACTAAGAACAATGGTTGGGACAACAAGCATCCATCTCGTTCGTACTTTGAATACCCATATAACCGTCGAAGACTGTTGAAGTGACTAATTCCTAGAAATTAAGAGACGTTGAGGACAAAGAAATTGTTGGAGTTAACTTAACATTTTTATCTAGTACTGACGCGCTCGATGTTACGAAAAGATCTTTTGCAGTAAGGTTGGCTAGAGATTTCTTGTAAAAACACTAGCCCCGTTCAGTTCATAATGAGAATATTTTACTGCCTTTTGATTCACTGTATTATTCTCATTATGCACATAAGGGAGGAGCCGTATGAGATGAAAATCTCACGTACGGTTCTGGAACGGAGATTCTTTAAATTGAATAACGACCGTAACGAATGTCCGCCCAATCTGAAGGAAATTATGCGGAAGCTTTACAGAATTATTATGAAGCTATGCGCCTAGAAATTGATCCCTATGACCGAAGTTATATACTCTATAATATAGGCCTTATTCACACAAATAATGGAGAACACACAAAAGCTTTGGAATATTATTTTCGGGCACTAGAACGAAACCCTTTCTTACCACAAGCTTTTAACAATATGGCCGTGATCTGTCATTACGTGCGACTATCTCCACTATAGAAAGAAAAAGAAAGAGCCAAATCCGCTAGTAAAAAAAAATAGGCTTTCTACATATACATCGTCAAAAAGAACGATTTTTATCAGCTGTAGCAAAGAAAGAAACTTCATAGAAGTCAAAATAGGAAGAAAAAAAAATATGCTTATATACTATATTCTATGGATAAAGGATCTAATTGATAGAGGAAGTACCGTAAAGATCAATTAGCGAGATTTTTGGCCGATACACTAAGAACTGCTTCCTTATGTCTTATGTCATAATATGAGACATACTTTAGGAATCAACTTATGTAACAGAGGCGATCACCTAAAGTATTGAGCAGCGGTGCAGCATCAGATCCCAAAGATAGTAAGTCCTTTCTTTCTTATGAGGAAGGGTCTTTTTCAAAGATTCTATATAAAATTTATCTATTTCTATATGAAAGCGAGATAGTTACCTTTCAGAAAATTCTAATGATAGTAGAATGCCTACGCTTTATTCTTCTGAGGGTGGGAGAAAAGATAAAACAAAACGGATTATTAATCAAATCCAAATTCAAATTCAAAACTCATGTAATTAACCCCCTTTGGTTAACTCGAGAAAAAAAAAAAGGGGGGGGGGGGTACCAAAACAATTGACTACGGAGCCGTATGAGGTAGGAAACTCTCAAGTACGGTTCTAAGGAAAGGAATTTACTCGCCTATTCCGACCGAGGAGAACAGGCCATTCGTCAGGGAGATTCCGAAATTGCAGAGGCGTGGTTCGATCAAGCCGCTGAGTATTGGAAACAAGCCATAGCGCTTACTCCTGGAAATTATATCGAAGCACAGAATTGGTTGAAGATTACAAGGCGTTTTCAATAAGCTAAGAACACTCTCTTTGAGTATTTTTCTTATTTTATTTATTATTATTTAGTTTTCTTATTTTTTTTCTTTTTTATTTTCTATTTATTTATTATTTTGTTATACCCCTTTCTAAGATCTAAACCTTTTATAAAATCTAAAACCTTTCTTTTTCGTCTGGTATTTCATTATTTCATAGGAATAAAAGAAAAAGATATAAAGTACAGGATAGACTATATCTTTTTTATGTTTTATATTTTTCCTTTTTCTTAATAAAACGAATACCAGATATCCTTGAATGGCTAAATATAGATAGTAGAATGTCGTTTAGTAATGACTAATGACTTCGAACTTGATTTA